AAAGCTTCCATAAAAGCTAGACTAAGCAATAAAGTACCTCGTATTTTACCCTCTGCTTCTGGTTGTCTCGCAATACCCTCTACAGCTTGGCCTGCAGCAGTACCTTGACCAACTCCGGGTCCAATAGAAGCAAGTCCTACAGCCAATCCAGCAGCAATAACGGAAGCGGCAGAAATCAGTGGATTCATGGTAAGTTCCTCGCACAAAAAAAAAAAAAAATGGTTAATGATACAATCAACCAATGAATTATTACTTAATTTTATCATTAAGTTTGATCATTAAGATCTATTGGGTCGGAGTAACTAAAAACTAATGATAATATTACTGAATCGTCAGAACTACTTCGATATCTCGTTTTTTGTTTCTACCCATGATGAAGTTTTTGTAAATCCATATACATACGGCTCTAGTTATTGCATTTCTTTCTTTCCAACCATTCTTTCATTCCATCCTTCGTTCTTTACTCTTCTATATCCTTGAGTTCATCTGTTTTTTCATCCAATCCACAATCACAAATGAAACAGAAGAAAGGACTTGACTTATCTTGTAATCCATCTAATCTAAATGCAGTAAACTGCAATCAAATCAATATATGCAATCATCAATATATGCAATCATCAATATATGCAATGGATATCAATATGATCGATATCAACGATATCAATATATCAATATAACGATATCAATATGTATATCAATACATATATATATATTTTTTTTATTTATTTTGCTATATATATTGCTATCTATATATATTGCTATATATATTACATATATATAGCATATAGTTAGATATATATATAGTTAGTTAGTATATAGGTAAGGCATAAGGACTTCTATTTATATATAGATAGGACTATATAACTAGTGAATATCTAATATTACATATACATATTACATATACATTTCTTTCTTCCATAACGTAAACTGGCCACATTTTATATTGAATCGGATTATAGAATCATTCCTCGAAACCCACACAAAAAGCGGCTAGACTTATAGACATTACATACATCTAGTGTGACCTCCCCAACCCATCCCTTTTTTTTTTTTTACAATTCCGTAATATCGTTCATCTTCTCTCCTACGACCCTAGGTCATATATTCATACGTATTTATATCTATTATGTTCTCCAACCAAGCAGATTATCTTGAACCATGCATGAATTGGGATAAGCTAAAAAAAAAAGACTATTTCGAAAACTAGTCAATGATGACCCTCCATGGATTCACCTATATAAGCCGCGGCTAACGTTGCAAAAATAAGAGCTTGAATACCACTTGTAAATAATCCAAGAAACATGACAGGTATAGGAACTACTGAAGGGACTAAAGAAACAAGAACAACAACTACTAATTCATCAGCCAATATATTCCCGAAAAGTCGAAAACTAAGAGATAAGGGTTTTGTGAAATCTTCTAGGATGTTAATTGGTAAAAGTATTGGAGTTGGTTTGATGTATTTCTCGAAATAACCCAACCCTTTTTTGGTAAGACCTGCATAAAAATATGCCACTGACGTGGGTAAAGCTAAAGCAACAGTAGTATTTATATCATTCGTGGGCGCAGCTAACTCCCCATGAGGTAACTGTATGATTTTCCAAGGTAAAAGGGCACCTGACCAATTAGAAACAAAAATAAATAGGAACATAGTTCCAATAAAAGGAACCCAAGGTCCATATTCTTCTCCAATCTGGGTTTTGCTCAAGTCTCGAATAAATTCAAGGACATATTCAAAGAAATTCTGACCGTCGGTCGGAATGGTTTGTGGATTCCGAACAGCTATGATGGCTGAACCTAACAAGATAGCAATTACGACCCAAGAAGTGATAAGTACTTGGGCATGGATTTGTAAACCTCCTATTTGCCAATAGAAATGTTGGCCTACTTCTACACCCGATATATCGTATAACCCCTTGAGTGTTTTAATGTAACATGGTATAACATTCATATTGTCCTCTGATAGAAATTGAACTTCAAAAAAGGAATTAGTTTGATTCAACCATTTCTTTCTCAACTCACCAACTTGAATCATTAATCATATATTTAGGATACCAAGAAATCACATAACATCATAATATATATCAATATCCCCAGTTCTTTTTTTTTCTATTTTTAAAAATTCAAAAAAAAGTAACCGATCCAATAAATCTATGGAGTTGCCCAATAATTAACATTAACTAATTTTATTATTCTTAATCTTAATCATAATCAACGATTTCTTATATAGCTAGAACGACCTTCACAAATTGCGGATACTAATTTGTTAAGAATCAATCGAATTGAAGCTATAGCGTCATCGTTGGCTGGAATCGAAATATCTGCAAGATCTGGGTCACAATTTGTATCGATTAAACAAATCGTTGGAATCCCCAAAATGGCACATTCTCGAAGAGCCGTATATTCTTCTTGCTGATCAACGATGATCACAATATCAGGCAATCCCGTCATATATTTGATCCCACCGAGATATGTTTGCAAGGTAGATAATTTTCTCTTCAACATTGCTGCATCTCTTTTGGGGAGACGGTTGAGTTTCCCCATCTTTTCTTCTGCTCTTAAGTCCCTGAACTTATAAAGTCTCGTTTCCGTAGTGGACCAATTCGTTAACATACCACCGAGCCATTTTTGATTAATAAAATGAGACCGAGCCCCTATTGCAGCTGATGCTACTGAATCCGATGCTTTATTTTTGGTACCGACGATTAAGAAGTTTTTTCCCCTACTTGCTGCATCAAAAACTAAATCACAGGCTTCTGATAAAAAACGAGCAGTTCTAGCGAGATTTGTAATATGAATACCTTTACGCTTTGCAGAAATGTAAGGGGCCATTCTAGGATTCCATTTCTTAGTACCATGACCAAAATGAACTCCTGCTTCCATCATCTCTTCCAAATTGATGTTCCAATATCTTCTTGTCATTTTTTCCCACACTTCCTTTTTGTTTTTTCTTTTTCGTATTATTAACAAAGAGACGAGGTACCTTGAAATAAATAATTGTTCCGATGGAACCTTCTACCGGGGATTGACCATTGATACACGGCACAAACCATAATTTTTTTTAATTACTTATTTTATTTATTACCAAATCAATAATCAGACCAGTATAGTTAAAAGATAGTTAAAGTGAAAATGAACCCGCTCTTAGGAATCATTAAATCGCATAAATGATTGTTCTGATGTCTCATGTAAATTTGTCTCATGGAAATTGTTTGTCGCGTAAGAACAAAATAATTCTCTATGGTGTAACAAAATATCTCTCATTTCCAACTCGAATAGATTTTTTCTTTTGATTTCCAAATAAATGTTTTTGTCTTGCCTTGAACGGTGCACAAATTTTTTGAATCCGGTACCAACAGGTATAATCCCCCCCAGAACAACGTTCTCTTTCAGGCCTTTCAACCAATCAATACGACCTCGTAGAGCAGCTTTTGCTAAAACTCGAGCGGTTTCTTGAAAACTTGCTTCGGATATGAAACTTTGAGTATTCAGAGACGCTCTTGTTATTCCCAATGAGATTGCCCGATAACAGATTGATTCGTCCAAAGCGCGCCCTGCTCGTTCCGCTCGCAACAATCCGATTAATTCTCCAGGCGAAAAAACATTAGACATTCCATCTTCTGAAACCAACACTTTTGATGTTACTTGACGTACAATAATCTCTATATGTCTATTATGGATCTGTACCCCCTGGGATCGATAAACCTTTTGGATCTTATTAACCAAAGAGATACGACTTTGGGCTATGGTTAGCTCAGCTCCAATCAAAAACCCCCAGGGGATCCCAAGAATTCTTGGTATACGCTCGTTCCAACCTTCAACTCTCCTTTCGAGGTTCATCGATATTGAATCAATCGAACGCACTTCTAAGATTTGTTCTACTTTTGGAAGACCTTGCGTTATGTCACCAGATCTCGATTTTTCATATATAAATGTAACTAATGTATCTCCTTCGTAAAGGATTTTCCCATAATGACCATGAACAGTTGCTCCAGGAGTAGCCAAATAAGACTTAGCCGATCTTATAACTAAAAAGTCGACATTAACAATTAAAATTTGACCAGATTTTTTTACGTGTGGTTCGTATTTAAATAGACATACATTTTCACAAATAAATTGTCCAAGGCTAATTTTGATCGATGTCTCTTCACAATAATCATGATGGAGAAAGCACCAATTCAAATGGAATGGGTTCAAAACGATGTTACTGCATAGATCGGGATTATAAATCCTCCTATTTTCATCTATTAAACAGTATTTAAGTACTTGAAGTACTTGGAAAATCTGTTTCAAATTGTCAAGTAGCAAATATTTCTTTAACACGATCTGATTATGAGTTATTAAATGGTAAGATGAATAAAAATTCGATATTTTAGGTACAATAGCGCCTAAGGGACCTAAATAATCCCTAATTGGAATTAGGGGATCCGATTCTTTTGTCACATTGTTATATTTCGAACTATTGAATGGACCAATTCGAGAACAATTGGATGATGACAAAATTAGCAAAGATTGGCATTCCTTATTTCGATTCAACAACATACCAATAGTTCCTTGATGTTGGCTAAGTGATTGAATCTTCGCCTTGGAATAAAAAGGATTGATATTGGTGCAATCTAATCCATTATCGGGAATCAATCCGGAACTTGCCCTATCATACCTTTTTCCGGTATACGAAATAGTGGACTCAATTCTTATGAAATCGCGAATTAGATCATTTGCCCTTACCTCAACAAAGGAAGCATGAACCTCTTCTATAGAACCATTTTGTTCTTGGTCCCAATTCAATACTAAGCAAGTCCGAACTAATTGAATACTTGTGTGATAAATTCCTCGAATTGACTTGCCATTTCCATAAAGGATATAATTGACAACTCTAAATTGGACATTATCCTTTTCCTGCAAGATATCACGAGGGAAAAGTGTTGCTAAATTTATCCCATCGGATATTTCATATGTGACTACGGGTCGAACCAAAACAAAATACTTTTTCTTGGTAG